AATGAATTTTCTAACATTTGACCCCGTACCACCGAAAGGTTTGGTCGCATACTTGAAAAATAACCCAAAAAATCAAGGGAATGCTTGGATAATTGGTTTATATAAATCCTTCCTGGTTGAGACCACACATAAGAATGACATTGCCATAAATTGACAAGATAATATTTCCACTTATTCATCAGAAGAGGGGTATCCTTCGAAGACAGAATAGATTTTCCTTGATATCTAACATAATGCATAAAAGGATCCTTGAAGAACCATAAGATGGCGGCCGGAAAATCATTAACGAAGACTTCTTCTACAGGATATTTTTTTTTTTCATAGAAATGTATTCGCTCAAAAAAGATACCAGAAGAGGTTAATCGTAAATGAGAAGATTGATTACGAAGAAAAAGTAAAATGGATTCGTATTCACATACATGAGAATTATATAGGAGCAAGAATAATCGTGGATTACTTTTTGAAAAAATAATTTTTTTTGGAGTAATAAGACTATTCCAATTATAATACTCGTGAAGAAAGAGTCGTAATAAATGTAAAGAAGCGGGATCTTTCACCCAATAGCGAAGGGTTTGAACCAAGATTTCCAGATGAATGGGGTAGGGTATTAGTACATCTGATACATAATTTAAATGTGGGAATTTGTCCTCTAAAAAAGGAAATATTGAATGAATTGATCGTAAATTATAAGATTTTACGATTTCTGTCGCCTCTAAGGAAGATACTAATCGTAGGGAAAACGGAATTTCCACAATGACTGCAAATCCCTCCGACATCATTTGAGAATACAAATTTTTGTTGTACCCAAAAAATTTATTTTGGTTAGAATCATTAGCGGAAATTATCAAATGATTCTGTTGATACATTCGACTAATTAAACGTTTTATAATTAGTAAACTATATTTAGTGTCATAACCTACATTATCCAACAAAATCGATCTATTTAAACCATGATCATGAGCAAGTGCATAAATATACTCCCGAAAGATAAGTGGGTATAGGAAGTCATGTTGCTGATATCTATCTAGTTCTAAATATCCTTGAAATTCTTCCATTTTTAATTTGAACAAGAAAAGAAATAGGTGATTTATTGGGTTATCAAATGATACATAGTACGATACAGTCAAAACAAGGTATTATAGTAAGAAAATACCTCGGAACAAGTAAGACTCATCAACAGACTCTCTAGCCTCTCTTTTTCCATCTAATTGATTTATGTTCATTCTAGGGTAACAAGATGGTTAGAAGTCCTTTATTTTTTCAATCCAATCGCTCTTTTGATTTTGAAAAATCTTTATCAATATACTGCCTTCTTCTACACATTTATCTCTACCCCATAATGGGTAATAGCTAATAATTAGGACTCATAAGAAATTTATAATCCACTCATGGGAAAAGTTTTTCCCGTATTAAGCACTAATATATTTTTAACGTCTAATTAGATCGGGTAATCATTCAAAAATTAAGAACAGAAGCTCATTACTTTTTGTTTCCCTATAATTGGAACCGTAGTAGGGCTCTACCCATTTATTCACTCGACCAAATTCATTTTTTTTATTACACGACAAGAATTCAAACAATTTAAATAAGGTTTTGGACCTATTCGGTAAGAATGAAATATTCTTAGAATTATCCATTGATACGACATGCTGCTTTTTCCATTCATTCCTTTCAGGATCAGTCGTGGTCTTACAAACTCTACCGATGGTATGGACGAATCTTTTGCTTCATACAAATGTGTAAAAGATGCTAGCCGCACTTAAAAGCCGAGTACTCTACCGTTGAGTTAGCAACCCAAATAAAATAATTAGAATGTGTAGATAGAATCGGAATCTCAATAAAAAAAAGATTGAATTGCACAACGCAATCCAAACCAATCAAAACATTAAAATAGCAAAAATTTTTAAAATTCTAATTGATTAGATTCTGAACATAATAAAAATGAACAGATCCGATGAAAAAATTCTCAGATAAAAATAGGGATAAAGTAAAATATTTATAAATAGCTCCTTGTCTCTTATGTCATCCATTAATTCTATAGTATATATAGATTTTTATTGAGTTTAATCTTAATCAAAAAAAGACTTCTTGTATCACAGAAAATACAAGAACCCATTATTTGAATGAAATAAAAGCTATGGGACGGAGATATAAATGGATCCGTTTATCCACGATCGGATTATATTTATTTGATACACTGTTGTCAATATGAATGTTGAGAAAAGAATACAAAAGAAAAAACAATTTATAAATATAACTAACAATTCCAATTTCAATCAATTAGACAATTAGAATTATAAGAAAAAATAAGAAAAAAAAAAAAAAACTAAGGACTTGTGTTGGATTGGCACTATATATAATATTTCTATACAACACAACATTGATACAATATTGGTGGAAAAATAAATTAAGTAAAAAAATGAGGTTTATTCACTAAAATAAGCAATTTGTGTTTTTTTATTTGTTCCTTAACTCATTGACAGTAATCTCAAAATTTTATATTTATAGACCCGATTACTTCATTTATTTATTCACTTAATCTTTTTCTATCTATTTTATATATATCAAAAAAATTTATATCAATAAAATATAAATAGATTTTTGTCGTTATAAAAGACACTCTTTTATAGTAACAATAATAAATTTAGTATGATATAAATAGAACAAAAGAGGAAATAGCAAAGAAACAAAAAGGTTATACAAGGCTATATACAAATCATCCACATTTTTTTTATTTCATTAATTGAATTTTATTTGTTGATTAGGGCGAAGTTCCGTAAAAACCCCCGCCCTTTTTGAAATATCATGAACAGTTCCTGTAGGTTGAGCACCTTTTTCAAGGAAATATAGAATAGCAGGAACATTTAAATAGATTTGATTCTTTATCGGGTCATAAAAACCCACTTTACGAAGATCTCTTCCCTCTCGTCGGGATCGAACATCAATTGCAACGATTCGATAAATGGCTCATTGGGATAGATGAACAATACTCCCCCCCCCTAGAAACGTATAAGAAGTTTTCTCCTCGTACGGCTCGAGAAAATTCTAAATTATGTCTATGTATAGAATCATAATATCAAATAGATCCATAAAATCATCAAATTCATTATATTATTGATTTTAGTTTAAATACTTTTTCTTAGTCTTCCCCCCCCCCCCAAAAAAAAAATTATTTGTATCCTCATAACTCAAGTTGAATAACTCTCAAATAACTCAAAAGAAACCTTTTAGGTATTAAATTTATTGAGTGGTCTCTAACCCTTTTTGTCTGTCTCCTTTAGAATCTATTTTGATTCTTAAATATGATCGGGTTGTTGAGACAATTGAAAACGGTATTTCCTTGTTCCAGGATCTTTATCTTTGCCTTGAATCATTGGGTTTAGACATTACTTCGGTGATCTTTAAATCGTTTCAAAACGGCAGCAACATACCATTTTTTGTGATTTCTTTCTATCAAAGAATCGTATGAATGGTTGATTCCTACGTAATACACTTTACTTTTGATTTGATCAAAAGAGTTTTACCAATTCCAACAAAATTAACTTTTTAATTTTATCGAATTGGATCCTTTAGATTTATATATCTAAAATATACTTACGAAGTTGTTCCAATTTATTGATCGATACTAACCTTAGATTCTTGCCCTTGAGAAATTAATCAATACGTTCTACTCGAGCTCCATCGTGTACTATTTACATGGCAACACTCTCAAAAATGAGGGTTCCAGTGGAACAGAACAAATGATGTCGAGCCAAGAGCACTTTCATTCCTATATAATATAAAAAAGTGGTGGATGTAAGAATCCACAGCTGATCATGTCCTTCAAGTCGCACGTTGCTTTCTGCCACATCGTTTTAAACGAAGTTTTACCATAACATTCCTTCAGTTTGGAACCAGTATGTAATTGATTCAATTATGGAATCGTGAATAATCATCGGTTCGGTCGGTACATAATAATCTATACTTTTTTCTTCTATATGAAGAATGGATAATGTATGACGAAGTCTCAACAAGAATTCAATCAATTTAACCCCATTGTTTATAATTTTTTTTTTAATTATAACTAACATGAATAAATAAACACGAATAAACAAGTTATTTTGAATCTCTATCTTCAAGTAACGTGATAGGATAAATTCAACAATTTCACACTTCTTAGAGTACCAAGAACTCATAAGAAATCATTAAAAAGATTTAATTGATTGAATAGTTTCCTACCCTATATCATTATTTGCATAAGGTTTTACAGTAAGTACCATTTGCTTTTTATCATCATTAAGAGAAAGATAAATCCATATTGGATTAAACCATCAATGATTAATAAAAAAAAAAAGACTGATGTAAGGAAAGATTGAAGATTTAGGTTGTTATTTTTTCATATTTCATATTGTAAAATCAGTAATATTTAACAAATCAAAATTTCGTTTCATATGCGTGTTATTTGAACTCGATTAAATTTGTGAAAAAGATATGATTAATAATAAAAAAAAAAAAAAAAATAAGAATCACATTCTATAACAATATTATACTCTTAAACGGAAGACTGGTCGAAAAGACAATCTTTATTTTGATATATTTTATTATGATATAGATTAATAAAATTATAGATTAATAAAATGATCGTGGGTCAGGTATGTTCTGGGACGGAAGGATTCGAACCTCCGAATAGCGGGACCAAAACCCGTTGCCTTACCACTTGGCCACGCCCCATTTCTAGTCGACACTAATAAACACTAATATTGGTACTGGTTGTTCGTCAACTCAAGTCTAAATATCTATTATCTCTAAATATCTATTATCTATAAAATAGATTACTAGAATTTTTATACATGTAGACGTAGAATTAAACAGAATTTATTGATCATTACATATAATTCAATTAAGATATTGTATGAAAGTATGGTTTATTCTATTCTCTTTTGATTTGAGAATTGAAGGATTTTTGATTGGGTGAGTTCAAATCAAAGAAAGTTTTTTGGTCTATCTTATTTTCTTTTTATTCATTTTTCTTTTCTATGAATAATAACATATTTATAATAATAAAATAATAAAAAACTCAATTTATTAATAACTCAATCAAAATAAATAAAATACAATTATCCTCAAGAACAAAATGGTTGTTATGCTTAATATATTTAGTTTGATCTGTATCTGTCTTAATTCTGCTCTTTATTCAAGTAGTTTTTTCGTCGCCAAATTGCCCGAGGCCTACGCTTTTTTAAATCCAATCGTAGATGTTATGCCAGTAATACCCCTGTTTTTTTTTCTCTTAGCCTTTGTTTGGCAAGCTGCTGTAAGTTTTCGATGATATCTTTAATTTAATAATGTCTAGACAAATTCATGATTTATTGAAAAAAAAAAAATTCAAAGAAAAGAATTGATAAGATCAGATAAGTCTTACACCCTCAATTCAAATATTGAAATTCTTGTACAACCGCGAAAAATCTGGATCACCCCACTTTATTTCTTGGTGTCAAAATAAAAAATCAAAATAGTAGGGTATGCGGTATAAAAACGGAGAATCTATTCTCTTTTTTACTAAAAAAAATCTTGGAGATTATGTAATGCTTACTCTCAAACTATTTGTTTACACGGTAGTGATATTCTTTGTTTCTCTCTTTATTTTCGGATTCCTGTCTAATGATCCAGGACGTAATCCTGGACGTGAAGAATAAAAGATAAGGTTTTTGTTTTCCTTGCTTGATTTTTAAATGTTCTTAGTAGGATTTTATCTATTACACATTTTGAACTATTAAAAATAAAAAGAGCTCGCGAAAAATTCGAAAGAAAATACCAAGTCATCAACAAAAACGGAAAGAGAGGGATTCGAACCCTCGGTACGAAAAACTCGTACAACGGATTAGCAATCCGACGCTTTAGTCCACTCAGCCATCTCTCCTCCCAATTGAAAAAGGATAATACTATGTTACATTATAAAAAATAAGGATTGAAAGAGCCCTTCATAATATTTTTTTTTCATCCGAGAGTGCTTTTTAGTTCCACGGCCCGGCTAAGTACTGACCAGGCCGGGCCCGCCATTTATTGTTCCAACGAATCATAAATAATTTTTTTTTTNATTTGAAAACTAAAATACTTGCTTGTTATTACGATTGGAAAAATAAAAACTCTTTAGATTTCTATGATATAGAATCAAATGATATCGAATCAAAGTGTCGTTTCTTATCTTAATTTTTTATATTTATTCTTTATTTTCTTTATTCCTTTTATTTTAGTAAAGTAAAAAAATAACAAAAAGGGAACTGTGGATTCTTGCACAATCCATTTTCATGTATGTTATGGCTTAAGTAGTTTTGTCGAGACGTCTAGGTCAAAAACCTCCGGCAAAAAAACACTTGTTATTTAGTTTTAGTTATTGAAATTTAATGAATTCTCTTTTCCGAATCTCATTGGGTTCTCTGATACAACACGTAAACGCTCTAATTTTCATGATTATTTTATGATCCTATCCTTTCTTTTTACTCTTTTAACTTTTTATTACGACCCATTTTCTTGTTCGACAAAAGGTTCATTTATATACAATAATCGGATTGTAGCGGGTATAGTTTAGTGGTAAAAGTGTGATTCGTTCTATAATCCTTTATATAGTTAAGGGGTCTTTCGGTTTGATTAATATTTCATTCCGACCAAAAACTTTATTTCTTAAAAGGATTTAATCCTTTACCTCTCAATGAAAAATTCGAGGAAGAATATACATTCTCGTGATTTGTATCCAAGAATCAATTCAAAATTGAAAAATTGGATTATGAGATTACGAAACATAATTTTTTTTTTTAATTAGATCAATACTTCTAATTGAATAAGTATGAGTAAAGGATCCATGGATAAAGATAGAAAGTGGCTTTCTAATCGTAACTAAATCTTTAATTTGGAATTTGTATTACGGAAATTGAAGCAAAATGGCTATTAAACAATGACTTTGGTTTACTAGAGACATCGACAAATTGTTTTAGCTCGGTAGAAACAAAATGCTTTTCCTAAGGATTCTCTCACATAGAAATAGAGAACGAAGTAACTAGAAAGGTTGTTATAATATAATCCCCCTTCTATAGGGATCGTCTAGAAAGCGGGTTGTTCTGAATCCATTCAGACAGAAAAGCTGACATAGATGTTATGGGTGGAATTTTTTTTTTCGTTCATGTCTTAATATAGGAATTTATACATCTTCCATAAAGGAGCCGAATGAAACCAAAGTTTCACGTTCAGTTTTGAATTAGAGACGCTAAAAATGATGAATCAACGTCGACTATAACCCCTAGCCTTCCAAGCTAACGATGCGGGTTCGATTCCCGCTACCCGCTTTTACTTTATTTTTTATTAAATTAATAAGAAATAAGAAAAAAATAGAATTAAATATTAAAAAATAGAATTAAATATTTTGAGATTTTTATTATTTTATAAAAAATTTATAAAAAATTTTATGAATATAATTAATGTAATGCATCATTGACTTGAATACGGAATTCCCGGAATTGGTTCAAC